TAACGTGAAAAAAGAAAGAGGGAGCAAGAGCTAATACCCAGCGGGATCCCTATTTCTTTTGTTTTTATTTCGTATTTATCATCAGACAAATACGGGAATTTCCATTTCTTTCATTAGTGCCGATTGATAAGAGAGAGACATAACATAATAGTTAGATTCGTACAATCGGTAGTATTCTTATATTTACTTTACTATTTGAATTTAAGAGATACTTGTCCACTTTTGTTTTTCAATATTCTTGATGAATAAAATAGAAAAGAGTACCCCTTTTTACCGGAGTACATATACAAATTGTATTCGTTTATTGTATGAGACACAACGAACTTAACATAAGTGCCTCGACAGAGTACTTGTCAGGGTAAATGAAAACCCCTTTGAGTTCCAACTTTTTTTTTGGGGGGGGTATCCTCAATGACTAATTGGAAACAATCTATCTCATTTTCATTCAAATAAACTAAATTGCACACTCAATTTTTTATGTATGCCTTCCAGTTCCAGTCCCAATTGAAGGAAGAAATACTAATAAAATAAAAGAGGAGAACGAGTAACACTCCTTTTTATTAAATTCATTGGAATTATATTCGATTTTTTCTACTTAACTCGTACTTTTTCCATCTCACTCCTACTCTTTTCTTTGGATCTGTGTGTCATCCATAGAATACTATACCAGTCATATAATACCTCATAATTGTATGTATAAGTATAATATAACGAAGGAGGAATATATAGGGAAGACGATAGGGTTGGGTTATTTATAGAAAAGAAAAAGTGGAAAAGGATGTAAATTTCCTAATCCAATAAAGAATCCTTTTTCAGATTTAGTATAGATAAAGGATCTTACTATGTTATACTATTCAATTCTCGACGATGAATTTATTTGATAGATCGTATATTGTTATTCATAATACTGATCCGATTCAGTATCATCAGGATGCAATTCATCCCATTGAATTTACACGAATCCAATTTCTCATCTCTATGGGATTAGATCCCGAGTTATTGCGAAGTAAAAAAAATGAGATTATGGAAGTAAATATTCTCGCATTTATTGCTACTGCACTGTTCATTCTAGTTCCTACTGCTTTTTTACTTATCATCTACGTAAAAACAATCAGTCAAAATGACTAATTTGATTGAAACTTGAATTATTAGTTCTTATCGATGATTGAAGAAAGGAATTCAAACTTCAAGTCTTAAACGAAATGATCTGGCTGGAATCATAAGTATCTGAAATAGTAGTATCATATTCATTATTTTCATAGAAAGTTGTATTGTATACGGATATAGACTTTTTCCTATAAAAAAAAGCCCATATCTAGATCAATATACAATATGTATGTACATGGATTAGATGTATATCTAAATAGTACATCAAAATAGCAGCCCAATTCTTTTTTTTTTGGCTACATTTACCTGTGTGTATTTCGATCGATCCAAAATAATCGAAGGCCAACTGTTCTAATTCTTAACCTATTTTAGAATTTATTTATATAGGATAGATCCTGAGATCCATCAAAAGAATCAATGGAGCAAGAATAATACGGGCGTATACTAATCTATTAGAAATTTAAAAATAAATAAAAAAAGAGAAAAGAAAACGAAACCAAAGAATTTTTTTTTCTTTTTTTTTTAGATTTCCCACCACAAGAAGCTATTGCTTGATCCATTAACAGAAAACATGATCCGCGGAGTTCTATTCTATGATAATTTATTCAGATTTGTAAAAGGGAATAGGTTAATAGAGTGGACTCCTCTCCATTCCATTTTTTATGCTTAAGACATGAGATGAGTCAAAAAAGCATAAAAAATGGAATGGAGAGGAGTCCAAAAGAAAGGTTAAATACACAATACGTGAATCGTGCAACGAAAGAAGGATCTAATCTTCTTATGTGTAGAACACCTCTTTTCTTTGGTTTGAACAACAACCAGTCACTTCCAATAGAAAGTATGTATTGCCATAATCTAATTAGATTAGCGGAACAACTTTATGTTCTCTTAGAACAGTAAAAGTAAAAAAAGAGGGAAACAAATAAAGAAAAAAATAAAAAACCCATTTCTGGTTTTTGTTCATTGTAATATCCATAATTCTGGTAAGAACTGGTTTATTAAAATAGAATGTTTAGGAAGAATCCGGTTGAAAAAATTTTCCTATCATGCGTAGATTTGAGTTTCGGAATAGAACTATAGTAAAGTAATCATTCATTGTTTGATCGAATGGTTATTATTCATTATTGTATTTTCTTATTCATTACTGTATTTCAGTATAATTTTGAAACAGAGACATTCTTAAAAAAGAAAAAGCTTCGCAAAACGCTCAATTAAACAATTCATACAATTAAATTAAAAAACTAGTAGTACCCCTCCCTAAAGTCCACTCCTTCCCCATACTACGAGTGAGAGGGAAAATGTAAAGACTACCATTAAAGCAGCCCAGGCGAGACTTACAATATCCATATGAATTATGTCTCCTATCTCTATGAAGGAATTATTTAATTATTGATCAATAATCATAGTGGAATTAATGGCGCAGAGTCAAAATATAATTCTGACTTAAAGCTATTAATGAACCAATCCAATGAATCTACTTGTAACAATATTCTAAGATTTCTGGTAGAATTTTGAAGTATAAGTATTAAGTACAGATATGATACACATACCTTTTCTTGAAAAATTAGATAGCAAAGGAATACTTCTATCCTAATGAAATGAAACATGTGGGAATACTAAGACCTATTGTTTGTTACCCTTTTTTTTCGACTTTTACTTTTACTCTATAAAAATAAGAGTTGACCGACTATCCTGATTGAATGTTTGATTACTCAAAGACCCTCGTGAGTCTGGATACAAAGTTTCTTCAATCCTTTCCACAACTCTTAAATGGATTTCCCATCAGCCTATCCAATCTAATTCCAGATGGAGTCAGTAGACGCAATTTTAGTAATGGTAGTGAAAAATAATTAGGAATTCTTGATACTCTTTTGTACAATCTCTTCTTCAATCCTAGGAGAAAAATGGATTGTCTTTTAGGAACCTTTGGATACTTTCGACCTCTGATTTTCGTCGTTCTGAATCCCAGAATTGACTCTCACTATTTTTTTTTTCAAAAAAAAAATTCAATCATATTACTAAGTAAGACTCACTTCATCCCTATTTGTATCGGTTTGAGCCACACCCAAGGACCAGATTTTGAGAAAAAAAAACTATCGATAGGCTTATACTTCTCCGGCTCCGGGGACAAAATTCGTCGAATTAAATCAGTAGAATAAGAAATCCCCCGTTTTTTGTTGATCAGGCGACACCCGGATTTGAACCGGGGATAAAGGATTTGCAGTCCCCTGCCTTACCACTTGGCCATGTCGCCAAATCCGATCCAAATCTCAAAAAAATATAAAAATAAAATAGGTAAAAAAAGAGTATTCATCCATATTCTTTTACTAAGATTCTATTACTAATTCTTTTCTTTTTTTTTTTATCCAATCCAATTATTCTCTTCGATTGGTTATCACACCCCTTAAAAACTCCCCTTCTCTTTCCATTGAGAAGGTAAAAAATGGATTTTCGGTCACAGACTGAAAAATTTAGTGCAAATTGGAACCATTAACTATTTTTTTTTTTTGAATTAGTGAAAAGTTTTTCAATTTGTATCTCAAATTGTTGCCTTTCCTTACTGGCATAACAAATCAATTTAAATATAACATTTAAATATAACAATATATATGATATGTGTATATGTAAACCCACACCCCAAAAACAAAAATTGTTACACATATACCGGGACGAGTCTTTTTTATGTACATATCCCATATCCTTATAGGGAATCGTCGTGCTTTTTTTTTTTCGTTTTCTATAATACAATAGAAAAAGTGGAAATTATGATATAGTGTGACCTGACTTCTGTTGCCACAAGCAAAATTGCTATAAAAAAAAGATGAGATGAGATATGTGGATAGGTGGATAGCTATACCGGCATATACTTTACTTAGGAAATATTATTCCTATTACGCAATTCAATCATATTCCATAAATCCATATATTATATATAGTAAAAGTAAAAAAATCCGAAATTTTTTTTTCAACATGAAATAAAATTAACTTTAACTTTAACTAAAGGGGAAACCATATTACTACTGGCTTTCTTTATCTCATTCATAGAGATTCGATTTCATTCTGAATCCATTTATTTTTTTGGTACCCAATCAATCTAATCGTATTATCATATTTGGTACCCAATCAATCTAATCGTATTATCATAATAATAGGTAGAAGTTGGATGAATTTTTATATTCTATATAAGACTCCATAAGTGTAAGTGACGGAATTATTCTGGGAATGCTTTATAAATTCATTTCCATTTGTACCTGTCGCAAATTCGAACTTGTCTTGCGTCGAAAATGCTCTTCATTCCTCTGTCTCATTTCCGTTCTCATACGTATGAAGTACATTTACGGGGTTGTCTAAAATTTCATGTGATTCAGTAAACAGAATATACATTCCATCATTGCGAAATCGATCCATATGGTTCGATAAATAGTGAGCTAATAATGGGATTTTTCGATAAAGGGGAAACTGAAAATGAAGATGCTCTGGAATGATGGAAATGAGGGAATGTCCACAATACCTGGATTTAGTCAGATCCAATTTGAGGGATTTTGTAGGTTTATTAATGAGGGCTTGACGGAAGAATTTCATAAGTTTCCGAAAATTGAAGACACAGATCAAGAAATTGAATTTAAATTATTTGTAGAAAGATATCAATTGGTGGAACCCTTGATAAACGAAAGAAATGCTGTGTATGAATCACTCACATATTCTTCTGAATTATATGTACCCGTGGGATTAATTTGGAAAACTGGTAGAGATATGCAAGAAGAAACCGTTTTTATTGGAAACATTCCAATAATGAATTCCTTGGGAACCTTTATAGTAAATGGAATATACAGAATTGTGATCAATCAAATATTGCAAAGTCCTGGTATTTACTACCGTTCAGAATTGGACCATAACGGAATTTCTGTCTATACCAGCACCATAATATCAGATTGGGGGGGGAGATCAGAATTAGAGATTGATAGAAAATCAAGGATATGGGCCCGTGTGAGTAGGAAACAAAAAATATCTATTCTAGTTCTATCGTCGGCTATGGGTTCGAATCTAAGAGAAATTCTGGATAATGTTTGTTACCCTGAAATTTTCTTGTCTTTCCTTAATCTGAATGATAAGGAGAAAAAAAAGATTGGGTCAAAAGAAAGTGCTATTTTGGAATTTTATCAACAATTTGCTTGTGTAGGCGGGGATCCGATATTTTCTGAGTCCTTATGTAAGGAATTACAAAAGAAATTTTTTCAACAAAGATGTGAATTAGGAAGGATTGGTCGACGAAATATGAACCGTAGACTGAATCTTGATATACCTCAGAACAATACATTTTTGTTACCACGAGATGTATTGGCTGCTGTGGATCATTTGATCGGAATGAAATTTGGAATGGGTACACTTGATGATATGAATCACTTGAAAAATAAACGTATTCGTTCTATAGCAGACTTGTTACAGGATCAATTTGGACTAGCTCTTGTTCGTTTAGAAAACGCAGTTCGAGGAACTATATCTGGAGCAATTCGTCATAAATTGATACCGACTCCTCAAAATTTGGTAACTTCAACTTCATTAACAACTACTTATGAATCGTTTTTTGGCCTACATCCTTTATCTCAAGTTTTGGATCGAACTAATCCATTGACACAAATTATTCATGGGCGAAAATTGAGTTATTTGGGTCCTGGAGGATTGACGGGTAAAACTGCTAGTTTTCGGATACGAGATATTCATCCTAGCCACTACGGACGTATTTGTCCAATTGATACGTCCGAAGGAATCAATGTTGGACTTATTGGATCCTTAGCCATTCATGTGAGGATTGGCCATTGGGGATCCATAAAGAGTCCCTTTTATGAAATATCTGAAAGATCAAAAAAGGAGGCACAGATAGTTTATTTATCACCAAATAGAGATGAATATTATAGGGTAGCAGCTGGAAATTCTTTGGCCTTGAATCAGAGTATTCAGGAAGAACAGGTTGTTCCGGCTCGATACCGTCAAGAGTTCCTGACTATTGCATGGGAACAGATTCATCTTAGAAGTATTTTTCCCTTCCAATATTTTTCTATTGGAGCTTCTCTCATTCCTTTTATCGAGCATAATGATGCGAATCGGGCTTTAATGAGTTCTAATATGCAGCGCCAAGCAGTTCCGCTTTCTCAGTCCGAGAGGTGCATTGTTGGAACTGGACTGGAACGTCAAACGGCTCTAGATTCGGGGGTTTCCGCTATAGCCGAACACGAGGGAAAGATCATTTATACTGATCCTCACAAGATTATTTTTGCAAGTAATGGAGACACTACTACAAGTAACGGAGACACTACTATAAGTATTCCATTAGTTATCTGTCAACGTTCCAACAAAAATACTTGTATGCATCAAAAACCTCAGGTTTCGCGAGGTAAATGCATTAAAAAGGGACAAATTTTAGCGGACGGTGCGGCTACAGTTGGTGGGGAACTCACTTTAGGAAAAAACGTATTAGTAGCTTATATGCCATGGGAAGGTTACAATTTTGAAGACGCAGTACTAATTAGTGAACGTTTGGTATATGAAGATATTTATACTTCTTTTCACATCCGGAAATATGAAATTCAGACTCATATGACAAGCCAAGGACCTGAAAGAATCACTAGGGAAATACCACATCTAGAGGCTCATTTACTCCGCAATTTAGACAGAAATGGAGTTGTGATGCTGGGATCTTGGGTAGAAACAGGTGATATTTTAGTAGGAAAATTAAGGCCTCAGACGGCAAACGAATCCTCGTATGCTCCAGAGGATAGATTATTAAGAGCCATTCTTGGAATTCAGGTATCCACTGCAAAAGAAACTTCTCTAAAACTACCTATAGGCGGAAGAGGGCGCGTTATTGACGTGAGATGGATCCGGAAAAGGGGGGGTTCCAGTTATAATTTAGAAATGATTCGTGTATATATTTCACAGAAACGTGAAATCAAAGTAGGTGATAAAGTAGCTGGAAGACATGGGAATAAAGGTATCATTTCCAAAATTTTGCCTAGACGAGATATGCCTTATTTGCAAGATGGAACACCTGTTGATATGGTCTTCAACCCATTAGGAGTACCATCACGAATGAATGTGGGACAGATATTTGAATGTTCGCTCGGGTTAGCGGGAGATCTGTTAAAAAGACATTATAGAATAGCATCTTTTGATGAGAGATATGAGCAAGAGGCTTCGAGAAAGCTAGTGTTTTCTGAATTATACGAAGCCAGTAAGCAAACAAAAAATCCATGGGTATTTGAACCGGAATATCCGGGAAAAAGCAGAATATTTGATGGAAGAACAGGAAATCCTTTTGAACAACCTGTATTAATAGGAAAGTCCTATATTTTAAAATTAATTCATCAAGTTGATGATAAAATCCATGGACGTTCT